GATTAAATAATATGAATTGAAATTCAAATAATATTAATATTTTGAATATTATTAAAAAAAAAGATAAATGAAATATTAAACATAAAAAATGACAATATTCTATTAATATAATAGAGTCAAGGAGGAGGTCTGGCCCATTTTATCTCCCTCTCTCTCTTTTTTCTTAGTGATTTAGAATATAGTCAGTAGTCAGATGTAATAGAATTTCTAGGGATTTTCATCTCGGGATTTATGGTATATTCTACACGGCTGTGTGGTGTATTCTTTTCATTAAGATCCGGATAGAGAATCATTGTTTCTATTAATTTGATACGGATACGAAAAAAGAATGCATCGACCGATTCGATTCTCTCTCCTTGTATCAGATTTATACTTAATTGATTTGATTCAATCCATTGAATTGTGAGGAACCTTTACATATAAAAACCCATGGGTTCCTATACCCAAATTAGGAAACTTTGGACCTGTACTACCCTGCCCCCGGCTTTACCCCCCCCAAAAAAAAAAAAATCGAGTTTATTTAATTAGTCTTGAAAGATTCATTTCAGACCCATTTCTAGGACTAAAGATCGTGATTTGGAATGACTCGAAATGCTTATTAATGTAATAATAACACCTAGCAAGACCAACCAACGGGTTGGGTTTCGTGACAATAAACGGTTTCTTTTGAAGCAAACCTACAAAATGGGGCATAGTTCAGTGGTAGAGTCGGCTGAATCATAAATGATTTACAGAAGATACTTCGAATGGAATCGCGCGTTGTCGAACGATTCGACAGACAAAATCTCCCCATTCCCCAAAAACCAACTCATAAAGAAGAGGGCGCAAACATTGATACATTTAGGACCAATTCATTATCTCTGAAACAATGAATTGGGGTTGTTGTTCTGCCAAAAGGCAATACGTCGGGGGATTCCTAACTCATCCAAGTTCAAATGGGCCCTAATCTTTTTAGATAAAGTCTGCATTGGTAGAATTGGAATGATGAACAGTTGGATTGGGTAGATTGGAATACAAAAAAAATAACTTAAACTTATTAAGTATTGTACAGAAAAATGACTACTTGCTTTGCTAAGCCGGTTATACGAGGAAAAGCCTATTGTACAATGAAACTTACCGAAGAGCTTTGTTTTTAAAACTCTGGTTTTTCTACAAATACAAGAACAAGAATACGCTCTAGATCATGTGACTTTCTATTAGATTTAATTTGGATTTGATTTTGTTGGGTTAGGTTGGAGTTTTTCTTGAGCCAGGCTCATGTTATGATTTTGACTTCATAAATTGACTTGGCTATACCAAAGGTGTATCACTAAATCTTGGATCATGGACAATAAATAAAAGAAGAAAAAGTCGTATGTCATTCACAGACGAAGATTAATGAAGAAGAATGGGTTTGTTTATCCGAGATTTGAAAATACCGATCCGATTGGATCCGTTGGAATAAATTCTTGTTTTCAAGCCCCAAGGGATCTTCGTGATCCTGTGGGAATGATTCTATTTCTATGGAACAATCAACCGGCCAGCCACGCGCACTAATTAGGAAATGAATATAAAAATGTATAGGGCTATACGGACTCGAACCGTAGACCTTCTCGGTAAAACAGACCAAACTTATTATTATCGAAATGAGTCAAACTGTTTCAAAGACCCAACATGCTTTTTTTTTGCATTGGGCTCCTTCATTAACTGATAGAATGATCGGCTAGTCCACCATATTTTTTCTTGACAGGAAGATAACAAGATGGCTCCACGCGCTCGGATTCATTATTTGAATTCTGATCCAGGAGCAATACCAAAGTGTTTCAAAGAAGGGTTACCCTGACGTAGGTCTGCCTCCGGCCTAGATCAACCTAAGTTAAATGGAGTCTCTATCGATCCGCCCCAAAAGTCAAATATGATACTTCATACACCTTAAAGTTCATAGGACGAAAAAAGGTTATTTTGAGGTCCCTATACTCATTATGCCTAGCATTGAATGGACTGGGTATTCACCTTATCAATGATCAAACCAATGATGGGTTCTATTTGGTACCTGAATTGGCACCTGAATCGGACCGAACAAAATATTTGTCAGGCTGTTGTTCTCTTGTTCCCTCGAATGTTCCCTCGAATCCATGGAGTAAGACATCGATTTCTCAATAAGATCAATTCTGTTGATTGCATGATAGACTTCTCTGAAAAAGCATTGGCGCGCGTGTAAACGAGGTGCTCTACCTAACTGAGCTATAGCCCTTGTCATAGACATATTAACATCTAGATAATTTCTTGTCAAGATGGATATTCCATAATCCCACATGATAACTCTCTGATCCGTTTCCTGCCAAGAATTGGTATTGCTGAGAAGTCATATTCCGTCTATAATCCCCGATGTGATAGGTCCCATTTTTTCTTTCTCTTTATGATGATAAATGACCTACTTAACCCAGTGGTTAGAGTATTGCTTTCATACGGCGGGAGTCATTGGTTCAAATCCAATAGTAGGTAGAACTTATTAGATACC